CTATACGACCATTAACTAAAATGTGTCTATGGTTAACTAATTGTCTGGCTCCGGGAATGGTCGAAGCCATACCTAATCGAAAAAGGATGTTATCCAAACGCATCTCAAGTAGTTGTAGTAAAACCTGGCCTGTTGACCCTTTGGCTTTTCCAGCAATATGCACATATTTAAGTAATTGTTGCTCTGTCAGACCATAATGAAAACGCAATTTCTGTTTCTCTTCTAAACGAATACGATATTGTGATCTTTTCCCAGAGCGCGATTGGGTTTGAAGATCACTTCTGGATCTGGGTCTTTTACTAGTTAGTCCCGGTAAAGCCCCCAGCCGGCGTATTTTTTTGAAACGAGGTCCTCGGTAACGAGACATATAAAGGCTCCTTTTTGATTCACTTTCATTTGACAAAAAAATATAAATTCAGACTGAACTAAAGGATTAGCAAAGTAAAACTCAATTTACTAAAGTCCTACAAAACAGAATCAAATAAATTTTATAAATATTCGGATTTTTTGTATATATAGGAAATTCAAGCGAAGGTTACGTTTTCCAATTTCTTCTGTAGAGATCTAATTGTTCTAGTAAACTCTTTTCTTCATAGCTATAACTGCAAGTTACCATGAAATAATAGATCGGTGACCCGACATTTAGAGAAAGCGAGGTTAGATATTTTCAATCATGGAAAGAAAGAGATTGATAAAGAAAAAGAGCCGGCTATCGGAATCGAACCGATGACCATCGCATTACAAATGGGATGCTCTAACCTCTGAGCTAAGCGGGCGGATATAAGAGCAATAGTGTATAGGAATATAGGAAACTATTGGATCTTAGCTATTACCTAGTGATTCTTCTTAGAAAATAGAAAAGAAAACTATTTAGATCTAGATAAATTTGATATTTGATATCTAAATAGAAATAGAAATCCAATTCTATAATTCTATATTCATATATATATATGAATATAAAAATAATGAATATAAAAATACGATATATAAAAATATAAAATATCAATATATCAATGAAATTAGAATTTTAAATGAAAAAAAAAAAAAAGAATGAATATAGACCGTTTCACTATTACAAAAGGCGGTGTAAAAATGAAGGAGGAGGGAAGACATATATATATATGTGGGATATATCTATCCATATTGAATTGCGGATACATCAATGATAGAATCATTAGCATTTCGTATTGAAATGAAACAAATAGGAGAGATGAAATGATAGAATATAGAATAGAGGGTGGGTAAAAAAAGAAAATAAAAGATAGAAGGATACACTCTTTCAATATAGGAATCATTATTACCTAATTAATTCAATAGTGCCAAGATAAATGAAAGAGGTGGGTGGAATTACAACTAAATCCTTGTCTCAAAGGAAAGGGGGATATGGCGAAATTGGTAGACGCTACGGACTTGATTGGATTGAGCCTTGGTATGGAAACCTGCTGAGTGATAACTTCCAAATTCAGAGAAACCCTGGAACTAAAAATGGGCAATCCTGAGCCAAATCCTTGTTTTGAGAGAAAAACGATAGAAAATGATAAGAAAAAGGGATAGGTGCAGAGACTCGATGGAAGCTGTTCTAACGAATGAAATTGAATATGTTACGTTAGTAGCTAAAATCCTTCTATCAAAATGACAGAAAGGATAACCTTATATATCTAATACGTACGTATACATACTGACATAGCAAATGATTAATCACAACCAAGATCTTATATTCTTTTTCTATTAGATATTAGTAATATATTAGTATATTTCTATATCTTTGCTATTCTTATTATATTCATTCTATATTTTATTTATATTTTAATAGATTCTATTAAGAATTAGATTAAGAAAAGAATCTATATATTTATGAATTATATTATTCTAGAAATTATAGAATAAAATAGTAGAATTCTATTCTGAAAGAATAGAATAATATTTTAATATTCTTTATTTCTTTCTTATTTATATTACTATTAAATAGTAATATAAATAAGTAATAATATGAGATAAGGATCTATAGAAATCCTCTATTTCTATTCTCTATTAATTAGAATGATAGAAATCAAAAAGTATATGAAAAATTGAAGAGTTATTGTGAATCAATTCCTATTGAAGTTGACAAAAGAATTGAATTCAAATATTCAGTGATCAAATGATTCATTCCAGAGTTTGATAGATCTATAGATCTTTTGAAGATTAATCAGACGAGAATAAAGAGAGAGTCCCATTTTACATGTCAATACCGACAATAATGAAATTTATTGTAAGAGGAAAATCCGTCGAATTTTGAAATCATGAGGGTTCGAGTCCCTCTATCTCCAATAAAAAGCCCATTTTACTTCCTCGCTCTTTATTTATCCTCATCCTCTTTCTTTTTTTTTTCATCGGCGACTCAGTTTAAACAAAATGTAATATCTTTTTCATTTCATTCACTCTGTTCTTTCACAAATGGATCCGAATAGAAATCCTCGTATCTTCTTCCAATCCAATCTCATTTGTTCTGTATAATATGTTATGAACATATATGCTCAAGGAATCTCCGTTATTGAATCATTCATAGTCCATATCTTTTTTCTTTCATTTACAAAGAAAGTCTTCTTTTTGAAGATCTAAAAGATTCAGGGGCTAGGGCCGATTTGTTAATATTTTATTTTTTTATTTTTGAGTTCTTTTCATTGACATAGATTCTGCTAGGATGATGCACAGGAAATGGTCGGGATAGCTCAGTTGGTAGAGCAGAGGACTGAAAATCCTCGTGTCACCAGTTCGAATCTGGTTTCTGACACGTGAATAATGTATCGGATAGATATTATTTACTTCCTTTTTCATTTGTATTTTTTCCCTCTCTGTTCATACTTTTTTTATTCCAAGAGTATGTGAAATTTTCGTATATATCTCATAGCTAAAAAGAGCTAAAAAAAATTAGCTAAAAGGATTCAATAAAAGAGTGGAAGGATAGGAATATAAAGGATGTATTTCAGACACAGTACAAATAAACTCTGATTCTTCTCATTTTTTATTTCTCCATTTCGTTTCTTCTGTCTTTTCTTTTGAATTTCCTATTTTTTTGTCACTGCGAAATTCTTTTGAGTCATCCTATTGTTTTTGCTCATACGAAATGTATATTCTATGATATCTTCCCAATTGAGGAATAGCAAAGAGAGCCTCTTTTTCTTTTTTTAGTTTAAGTTTAGCCCTCCACAATAAGAATGAAAGTACAGTTATTCTGTTTCATCTATAAGGGGAATGCCAAGATGCTCATTGAATGATAAAAAACCCTTTTTTACTTATACGACACGACTCCAGATTTCATAGAAATTGGGCGTAATATAGTCTTTACGTAAAGGCCGGCCTATCCAAATTTCAGGCATCAAGATACGTTTAAGGCGAGGATGATTCTCATAAGAAATTCCCAACATATCATAAGATTTCCGTTCCTGAAAATAAGCACTTCTCCGAATCCAGAAAACCGACGGAGTTTGAGGATTACTCCTGGGAGCAAATACTTTTATGCATACCTCTTCTGGTTTATCTATACCATACCGTATTTTCGTAAGGTGATACACACTAACTAAAAATCCGCCCGGTGCTACATCATAGGCACACTGGGAGCGTAAATAATTGTAACCATATACATATGAAATGACAGCAATGGAATCCCAACTTTCCTTCCCTTTTCTTTTGATTGTCTAAATATTTAGCTAAGACCATTCCAACGCTCCTTTTCGCCATGCATAAACTGAACCTACAATTGGGATAAGCACAAAAATGAAAGCTTCTATAAATACAGATACACACCCAATACATCAAAGCTCATTGCCCATGGATAAAGAAAGACCGTTTCAACATCAAAAACTAGAGCAAACATGTAATAACGAATTCGGAATTGCACCCAAGCATCCCCCATGGGTTCTATACCTGATTCATAACTAGAAAGCTTTTCTGGACCTTCCCTAGTCGGGGCTAAAATCTCAGAAATGACAAATACAAAGATAGGAATAACGCTTGATATTATTAGGAATGCCCAGAAAATATCATATTCGTGAAGCAGAAACATAAAAGTACTCCTATGAATCTTGAATAGGCTTAATTCTTCCATTTGAATTGGAATTCTCAAATCATCTAGAACTTCTTAGATAAAACAAGAAAATAATTTTGATCAAATAAAGCCGCATAGTTGAGAGTTTGTTTGCTGTAGGACATATCTTGTTTCAAAATTCATCTAATGTTATCCCACTTCTATTTTTCTTTTTTTATCCTTTCAATTCTATTTCTATATATGATGTGTAGACATAGCATGCTCTTATACTTAGTTTATACTGATTATCTTATGTATTATTTATATTTTTTCTATTTCATATTGATCTTATATCTTATAAATAGAAAGTAAAAGTAAAGAATCCCTTATCTTATATTATCTTATAATAATATATTAATTATCTTATAGTAAATAAGATATTAAAATAAGATATTAAAATAGTAAATAAGATATTAAAGAAATTACAAATGGAATCTTCAATTAAAAACAATTAAAAAAAAATAATAAAAAGATCATAAAAAATATCATATGTAATTCATTCATGAAAGTGGATGAAGAGAGATGGATATTTGATCTAAGATTTGACAAATACCGATTGGTTCCGTTGGAATGAATTATTGTGTTTATTTTATTGTTCCTACTACCACTCAAATTTATATACAAAACGAAAATGGAATGTATTAGGGCTATACGGACTCGAACCGTAGACCTTCTCGGTAAAACAGAAAAAACTTATTATTATCGAAATGATTCGAACTGTTTCAAAGACCCAACATGCATTTTGTTGCATTGGGCTTTTTCATCAACTGATGTAAAGATCAGTTAGTCCACCATATTTTGTCTTTAGAGGAAGATAAGAAGATAATGAGATGGTTCCATGTGCTCTGATTCATTATTTGTATCCTGATCTAGGAGCAATACCAAAGTGTTTCAAAGAAGGGTGACCTTTATTTAGGTCTGCCTTCGGCCTAGA